AGATAAACCTAATAGGGTATTTCAATAATAAAATCAAGAGAGTAGGATTCGAACCTACGACTTTTCACTCCCAAAGCGAACACGCTACCACTACGTTATCTCTCGAACACCCAAAAACCTATAGCGAAATATTGTGGTTAACGATCGACTTCTCCAAAAACGATATCTTGTGTGCCTATAATGGTCACCACGTCAGCTAACATATGAGATTTAGCCATAAAATTAAGACCTTGTAGATGAGAAAATCCCGGAGCTTTAATTTTGCATCTATAGGGGCGATTACTTCCATCAGACACCAAATAAACACCGAATTCACCCTTCGGTGCTTCTGTGGCCGTATAAGTCTCACCAAGCGGCACCGAGACACCCTCCGTATATAACTTAAAATGGTGAATTAACGATTCCATATTTTGCTTCACCTCACAGCGGGACGGAGGGCATATTTTCATATCATCCACTTTAACGCTTCCTATAGGCATATTATTAATGCATTGATGAATAATGCTTAAAGATTGACGCATCTCTTCAATCCGTGCAAGGTATCGATCATAACAATCACCTGTTTTCCCAACAACTCCTTTAAACCTCAAATCAGAATAAACTTCATAGGGTTCGTTTTTTCTTAAATCCCATCTAACTCCCGAACCTCTAAGCATAACGCCCGAAAATCCCCAATCAATCGCCTCTTTTGCCGTAACAACTCCAATATCTACTAACCTTTCTTGCCATATCCGATTATCTGTCAGCATTTCTTCCATCTCATCTAATCTTTGACCAAACTGGCCTACAAAAGCAAAAATATCATCAAGCAATCCCAATCCCATATCAAGGCTTACACCCCCTGGTCTAAAATAGCTGGCATGCATGCGAGCACCACTAACCCGTTCATAAAACTCCATTAGTTTTTCTCTTTCCTCAAATGACCACAAAAACGGCGTCATAGCACCAACATCCATCGCATGACAACCAACCGCCAACAAGTGGTTTAATATCCTTGTAATTTCAGCAAAAAGAACTCTAATATATTGAGCACGCCTCGGTATACTTACTTGTAATAAATTTTCAACAGCCAAAACATATGTATGTTCTTGACACATCATTGACACATAGTCTAAACGATCAAAATAGGGCAAAGCTTGTACAAAGGTTTTGGACTCAATTAATTTTTCGGTACCCCTATGAAGCAATCCAATATGAGGATCTGCCCGCTGTACCACCTCGCCATTTAACTCCAAAATTAAACGAAGAACCCCATGTGCTGCTGGGTGCTGAGGCCCAAAATTTATTGTAAAATGCTTTAGCTTTTTTTCAAATTCTTTTTTTTTTTTTACCATATAATAGCCTACAATAAGCTTAGCGTCAGCAGGATTTGAACCTACGACTTCCAGGGCATGAGCCTGGTGAGCTAACCAAACTGCTCTATAACGCAAACTTTTTATTTACACAGAATTAAAATCTTAAAGAGCCATGGTTCCCAGAAAAACTAGTATGTGTGGCTACCTAGACGAGGACACTCGAATTCGATAAGGGTTCGGGTATAAATCTAGGCATAAAGACGAATCTCTTGATAGATGTGTATTCCAGCCGCAGGTTCCCCTACGACTACCTTGTTACGACTTCATCCCAGTTGTTTACCTGTCCTTTAAAAGAAATTTCCTTATTTGCTTTTTATAATATTCCTTGTTTCGTATTATTTGTAATAAAGCTCAAAAGGTTTATTCCAAAATCTTCCAGCCAAGTCAACTTCCAGGACGTGACGGGCGGTGTGTGCAAGGCCCAGTGACATATTCACCGCGACATCCTGATCCGCGATTACTAGTGATTCCAACTTCATAAGGGCGAGTTGCAGCCCTCAATCCGAACTAAGGAAAGATTTAAAGATTGGCTTTGAATTACGTCCTTGCAACTTATTGTTCTTCCCATTGTAGCACGTGTGTAGCCCAGTTCATTAGGGCCATGAGGACTTGACCTCATCCTTACCTTCCTCCCGCTTATGGCTGGCCGTCTCTTGTAAGTTTTTATTTTATATTGAGATAAAAACAAAAAAAGGATAAGGGTTGCGCTCAGTTACAGGAATTAACCGTACATCTCACGACACGAGCTGACGACAGCCATGCAACACCTGAAAGTCTCAAAATTCAAAACGTCTCCGTAAGAATGGCAGACTTACTAGAACTGGTAAGGTTGCGCGCGTATTATCGCATTAAACCACATGCTCCACCACTTGTTTGAACCCCCGCCAATTCCGTTGATTTTTAAGCTTGCGCTCGTACTCCTCAGGCGGAATGCTTAATGCCTTAGCTTTAGTCTCTAATTGTTTAAAAACTAGCATTCATCGTTGACAGCATAGACTACCAGGGTCTCAAATCCTGTTCGCTACCTATGCCTTCGTCCCTCAGCGTCAGTACTGAGCTAGATAATCGCTTTCGCGTTTGATGTTCGTTTCCACTTCTATGGATTTTACCCCTCGTTGGAAAATTCCATTATCTTTTATCAGACTCGAGCTCTTCTGTATTAAAGGCTTTTCTTTAGTTTAGCTGAAGAATTTAACCTATAACGTTACAAGGAGCCACCTACGGACCCTTTACGCCCAGTTATGACGAATAAGGCTAGCCCCCTTCGTATTACCGCGACTGCTGGCACGAAGTTAGTCGGGACTTATTCTCAACTTAATGTCATTATCCTCGGTTAAAAAAGAGGTTTACAACCTAAGCCTTCAATCCCTCACCAAGCCTTGCTGGATCAAGCTTTCGCTCATTGTCCAATATTCCTTACTGCTGCCTTCAAATGAAACCTGGGCCTTGTCTCAGTCCCAGTGTGATTGATCGTCCTCACAGACCAACTAAGCATCTTTGGCTCGGTAAGCTTAACCCAACCGACTACCTAATACTAAATCTAATCATCCCCAACCGGCGTACCTTTTTGTAGTTTATTTGGTATTTTTCCTAAGGGTTCTCCCCTGAGAGATAGAATTATTCCAAAGTTAAGGATAGATATTGACTTTTTACTCACCCGTACGCTATGGCACAAAACCATTCAACTCGCATGTATTCAAGCAGGCTTATAGCCTTCACTCTGAGCTAGGATCAAACTCAGTTTATTTAACTGTCTAAAATTAGACAATTTATTGTAATTACATCTCCTCATGTTAAATAAATAGGTACTTAGTCAGATGCGACAATCTTCAACCAACACTTAATTTTGACTTACCTTAATATTAAGGGTAACTTGCTTGAAGATTATTGAATTTTGTACATTGTGTGCGAATGATTACACTGGTATATGTTTGTTAAATCGTACGATAAAACTTGTAATTTCTGTTTGTTCCTTAGGCCCTTTACCAGTCCAAACAAAATGATTTGCAATATCTAAACAAGTTATTGTTTTAAATAATTTTGGTAAAATATCGTCATCATAAACAAAGTGAAAACTGCCATCCGACAAGATATTACCTAATAATTTTCGTTTAACTTTTATTCTCATAAATAAATTTAGGATAAGGTAGGATTCGAACCCACGGCAGTTTGTCTGCGTCAGTTTTCAAAACTGATACCATAAACCACTCGGTCACTTATCCTTTTCTAGCCAAACTCCAGTCTGATACTTTATTGGAAACTTTAACTTTACATTTAACTTCGTTTAAAAAAGTTAATATGTGCACGCATGCTAAAATATTAGAGGGTTTACTGCTTTCTAAATAAAAGTACACCCGATGCTCACGTTTTTCAAATTGGTCTTTAGACCTTTTATTCCCTAAAGGCGACTTAAGCAATGTAAACTTTTTAATATTAATAGACAATCCTCGAAACCTTTGAAAAAAGGGTAACAAAAATAATAATATTTTTAAACTTTTTATATTTGCAGACGAAGACCAAACTTCACACTTATAAACAAGATTGCCTGAAAAGCTCATAAGGCAATACAGGATTCGAACCTGCAAAAACATATATGATGGACCCCATATAACCCAGTTACCCCTTTATTATTTGGAGATAGAGAGATTTGAACTCTCAACTTTATGCTTGCAAAGCATACACTCTACCAATTAAGTTACATCCCCTATTTCATTAATTAACCTACGAAAAAGACGGGAGTCGAACCCGCGACCGCTGGTATGACAAACCAGCACTCTACCACCTGAGTTACTTTTTCTCCAATCCCACCCCGCCTGGGAGATGGTGGGATTCGAACCCACGCTACATTAAAAATATAGATTGATTTAGCAAACCAAGGCTATCAGCCACTCAGCCACATCTCCAAAATAGCTTATAAAAACTTTTAAATATTAGCGCGACTCTTCTGTGAATCTTAAATTCTTATTTCTTGTTTTAAGACTAGACGCCAAAGAAGGAAGCATAAAACGTAAAATTATAAAATAAAAATTAAAAACAATCAAGACTAACCAAAAAACTTGATTAAAGAAAGTTATAGTATCGAATTGGGGCATCTAAATATTACTTTAACAGCGCTAGCAAATTCTATTAATAATACAGGTAAAATAAATGACTATAGATTATAAAATATCAAAAATCTAAAAACTTTACCAAGAAGACTTACGTATTCCAAGGAATAAACCTCGCGAGGCTAAACGCCGAAATTCCAATCTGGATAATTTATATACATTAATGACCGAGCGAGATCTGTGTGTTTCAACGCACCTATTTTTAACCCTACATATACTGCTTTGCCGAGGCAACTTTGATTTTTCTAACTGGGCCCACCAACGTAAAAAAATATTTAAGTTTTGATTAGCCGCAACAACATTAAGAGCTTTGCGCCTTGACTCATGTGAAAAAAAGAAATTACGCCTTTTATAATCCCGATTTTTCATTCCCAATCTAAGCTGCCTATTTGCCAAGCGTATATAAACCCAACGACAAGTTCAAAAAGAAAATCAATTACAGACCAATAACCCACTGGCGGCAACTGACTTAAAGAAGCAGCCCAGGGGAAAATAAAAACTGTTTCTATATCAAAAAGAAGAAAAAGAATAGCTACAAGATAAAAACGAACATCAAATGCGTTGCGAGCATCCTCGTAAGGATCAAACCCGCACTCATATGAAGACAATTTTTCATTGTCTGATTCGGCTAAAGCTAGGGTATAAGAAGCTCCAAAAATAATCGAAGCCAGTATAAGACTAAAACATAAATAGATTAAAGCTGGGGAATATTCTCGCAAAAAAAACATAATATTATTAACTAAAAATAAAGCCGGACCAACATACGGGACAAAGTTCAATAACACCACCAGACGTTTCTGTTTTAAGTGCATTTTCCTTAAACATACCAATCTCAGAATGACCCCCGCGATTAGAAGTACCTATGATATCACTACCACCAATCAAAGAAGTGTACCGGACACAACGAGTACAAACGATACAACGCCTTAAAACTGTTTTTATAAGGCTACCCCAAAAGGTGTCGCCTAGCGATTTTTTAAAAAAAAAAAATCTTCCCCGATCTGAACCGTAATTAAAGCTTTGCTCCTGAAGTTCGCACTCACCCCCTTGATCGCATACCGGACAATCGAGAGGATGATGTAAAAGCAAGAATTCCATAACAGATTCTTGCGCTTTCTGTACTAAAGCCGTATTAGTAAAAATTCTCATATTTGGCAGAAAAGGTAAAGCGCAAGAAGCTTGAGGTTTCGGAGAATTAGCAACCTCTACAAGGCACATTCTGCAGTTACCTGCAATAAGAAGTTTATCATGGTAACAAAATCTAGGTATTTTAACACCAGCGGCTTCACACGCTTGAATAACAGTAGACCCCCTTCTTACCCAAATTAAAAGTTCATTTATAGTAATCTTAATCATTTTTAAGAAGTAGTCTTAAATTTATGCAAGTTTAAAGAATTAGTAAAAGACTTATCCTTAACCATAAAAATAGCATTTTTCGATTCTCGACCTAATTGTTTATGCAAAGAATCCGGGCAATTTTTTTGAAGTGTTAAACTAATAGCTCCAACCATGGCTATTAAAAGAACAACTCCAGCAATTATCAGCAAAATAGCATGGGTGGAGTACAAAAGATAACTAGGATCATTCAAAGCGGAAGAAGAGTCAAAATTAACAAACCATGAGGCATCATTTAAAAAAGAGCCCTTTATAATATCATTATAAAAGCACAACCAAAAAAAGTCAGCGAGATCCCTATCGAATAAAACATTAATCGTTGTTTTTAAATTATCCTCACTAGACACCAGATTAAAAGAGGCCATGGCATGTATGATCCAAGTAGCCCCCGATTGTAATAAAAAAAATAAATCATAAGAACTCCCAACAAATACCATACATAAGAGAAAAAACAAACTACTAACATAAAACCCCTGTTTTTGCCCAGAAGACCACACAGACTCAATGGCCTTAACATCTAGCATCATAACAACAAACAGCACTAAAACGGCTATAGCACCCGCGTAAACCAAAAGAAACAATAAAGCCATAAATTCAACACCTAATAGAAAAGATATGGCTGATCCTAAAAAAAAAAGTAAAACTAAATAGAGGCCGCTGTATACAGGATTTTGCGTGCTAATAACCTTAACACCCAAACCAGCTCCGAGAATCATAAGGAATATAAAAATTATAGGGTCAACCATAATATAGAAAATAGAAGCAACACCCCAATACGCAAAGAGGGGAAACCAAATAAGAACCATAACCCAAACAAAACATTACCCCAAACAAAAATGACTAAATAATGGTATAAATATCCGGAATGCCACAAACGTGCTTGCTGTACTTGACTTGTCAATACCTTGGATAAACCAAAAGGACCTAAACTTTCAATAAGACCACGATCAATATATTTATAAGTAAAATGATATCCAAAATCAAGTAGATTTTGACTTACGAATTCATTATAAATTTTATCGAAAAGCCATTTTCGACTTAAAAAAGTATAAAACTTACGACCTACTAAAGAGGTTTTCCAAAAATACATATTATAGTTATAATAACGATATAATGTAAACGATAAGACACCACCGGTAATACTAAGACATAATGGAAGAATTTTGGAAAAAGTTGACATGAATTCAGCATCAATTAAACTCAAATTGGATGGAAGGGAAAATAAGGAACCACCCCAAAAATCAGTACCCAATCCTATAAACAAATCGCGACTAAAATACCCAATAAAAATACTAGGTATTGCCAATAAGCCTAACACAAACCCTATGGCTTTACCCCCTTCTGATGCTGAAAGTAATAATTTACGACTACCGTTAGGTTCCACTAAAAAGCATAAAGCAATCAACCTAATTGAATAAAAAGCCGTACAAAAAGCGGCGAAACTCCCCAACCAATAGCTAAAATGAGAAGAAACCGAATAAGTCGCATACGCGATTTCAAGAATAACATCTTTAGAGTAAAATCCTGTCAAAAAAGGCATACCCATTAGAGCCAGTGAACCAATCACCATCATCGCATAAGTAAATGGCAATAAACGGCGCAAACCACCCATTTTTCTCATATCCTGTTCGTCTCCTACGGCATGTATCACCGAACCTGCGCTGAGGAAGAGAAGAGCTTTAAAAAAGGCATGGTTAGCTAAATGAAAAACAGCAACTGAATAATTGGATAAACCACAGGCGAATACCATATAACCAAGCTGACTACACGTAGAATATGCTATGACTCGTTTAAGATCATTTTGAACCAAAGCTGTAGTGGCTGCAAAAAAAGCAGTCATACCGCCCACGACACTTATCAATAAAAGAGCCCCCGAACAGTATTCTAAAAGAGGAGAACAACGCGCTAATAAAAAAACACCAGCTGTAACCATCGTAGCCGCATGAATAAGGGCAGAAACAGGCGTGGGGCCTTCCATGGCATCGGGTAACCAGGTGTGTAAACCAAGTTGAGCAGATTTACCAACAGCACCAATAAATAAAAGAACTCCTATTAAATCTAAAGCCTTAAATTTTATATTTAAAAAAGATAAAGTACAGGCGGTTAATTGAGGAGAAAACGCAAAAACTGTGGGGTAATCTACGGCACCAAAACAAATAAAAATTGCAAAAATACCTAAAGCTAATCCAAAATCCCCAATTCTATTAACTATCATTGCTTTAATAGCCGCTTTATTAGCTTGTATTCGAGTAAACCAAAAATTAATAAGTAGATAAGAACAAAGACCAACGCCTTCCCACCCAACAAACATTTGAACAAAATTATCAGCAGTGACTAGTATCAGCATAAAAAATGTAAACAACGACAAATAACTCACAAAACGTGGCAGATGCGGATCTTCCCCCATGTATTCTGTAGAGTATATGTGAACCAAAGTCGAAATAAAGGTAACCACAATAAGCATCACGACAGTTAAACTATCAAAACAAAAAGCCCACTCGACATAAAGAGAGTCTGATTCCAACCAAGTCATTAAAGATAGGTAGGTCCCACTTCCTGCCAGCCCTACTTCGTAAAACGACAAACAGCTTAAACAGAAGGTTAAACCCACGCAAAATACCGTGATAAAACAAGAGCCATATACCCCGACAAAACGTCCAAAAAACCCTGATATAATAGACCCTAAAAGGGGTAAAAAAACTATGTTTAAATACATTTCAGTTCTTTACGGGCCTTGAACCCGCACCTCTATCTAATAAAGATAATATCCTAACCATTAGACGAAAAGAACTTAAGATTACCAACAATAGCGTACACAGACGCGGCACTCCATTTTTACACCCACGAGTCAACCCACACTAGGTTTGAAACTGATGCATGCATTACAGAAAAAAAGATATTTGGATATAAACCCATAAAAACCGTTCCTACCAACAATGGTAGGAAAATTACAAATTCTCTATAGTTTAAATCGCAACCCACAAGTTTAATGTTACCATAAGCTATTCTATTAAATAACCAAAGAGAATAAACACCCCCAAGAATCATGGATGTAGCGGCAAAAAAGCACGCAGTCGTATTTGCATCAAAGGCCGACACTAACAGAAGAAATTCCCCGACAAAACTAGAAGTCCCGGGCAAGCCTAAATTGGCCATTGTGAAAAAAAGAAAAACTATTATGAAAATTGGCATCGTATGGGTTAACCCCCCGTAATAATTAACACCCCTGGTATGCCACCTATCATAAAGAACTCCAATTATTAGGAATAAAGCCGAAGAAACAAACCCGTGACTTAAACTTTGTAATATTGCAGCCTCTACTCCAATTACCGTGCCGCTAAATAGGCCTATCATAACTAAATTCATATGAGCAACCGATGTGTATGCAATTAGCCGCTTTAAATCCGTTTGACGAATAGCTGTCAAAGACGTATAGACTATACCCAAAACACTTAAACTAAAAACAAACGGTGTGAAATAGACACACGCCTGAGGAAAAAGACCCAATGAGAAACGCAAAAAACCATAAGACCCTAATTTTAAAAGAATCCCTGCTAAAATAACCGAACCTGCCGTAGGTGCTTCTACGTGAGCTTCCGGTAGCCAAATATGAACCGGCAACATCGGCACTTTAGCGGCAAAAGACGCAAAAAAAGCTAACCACAACCACCTTTGATTATAATTAGAAAACTTTGTAATGAACAATATTTCATAACTAGTACTCCCAACAGACAAATATATATACACGACCCCTATAAGCATAAATAACGACCCCAATAATGTGTACAAAAAAAACATATAAGCAGCTCTTATTTTGCGTTGGCGTGAGCCATATATACCAATAACTAAAAACATCGGTATTAAAACCGCTTCAAAAAAAATATAAAAAAATAAAAGATCCAAACTAGTAAACACCAAAAGCAACACTAATTCCATGCTTAAAAAACTAATGAGATAAATTTTTAAATTACCTTTTTCAAAAGTCCATGAAGCCAAAAGGCATAAAGGAAAAATTAGTGTGGTCAATAGAAGGAAAAATAAAGAAATACCGTCAATACCTAAAACTAAATTTACATTCGATATAGGTAACCACAAATTATTAACCACAAATTGAAATTTAGACGTTGAATGATCAAAACCCAACCACAAAAAAAGAGATAAGATAAAAACCAATGAGGTAATTAACAGAGAAAATTGTCGGAGCAATAATCGATGCTCCGCGGGTATCAGAATTAAACCAAAAACACCAATAATTAGAAGCAAAAACAAAGAATTTAAGAGCATAATCTTTTACCAATCCAAGTTAAATAATCATCTTGGTTGACCGCTTGTACCACAATGGGCATAAACCCGTGATTAACACCACAGATCTCACTACATTGGCCGTAGAATACCCCCTCCCTTTTTACAAAAAGAAAAACTTGATTCAATCGACCGGGACACGCATCTACTTTTATCCCCAAACTAGGAACCGCCCATGAATGCAAGACATCAGCCGAAGTAACCAAGACACGTATATGGGTGTTAATAGGAACAAAAAGACGATTGTCCACCTCTAATAGACGAAAAACTTTACCGGCTTTTCCCACACCATGCGGCTCAGGAATAATCAAATCCTCTTCTCCAATAAGATACGAGTCAAAATTTATACGTTGTCTTTCAAAACCCTCCACGTCATCAGAAGGTTCTTTAATAAGATCTAAAATTAAATTAATTTCTTCTCTTAAAATTTGATGAATACTCGAGTCTTCCTCGATTATTGTAGTCAATACTTTATATAAGAAATCTCTTAACTTATTTATATCAGTTTCATCTAAAGTATAAATCGTATCTTTAAGCATTTGTAGAACATCTAACAAAAGACTAGTTTGATTGGAACCCAGGTGTTTTTCTCCAAAAACGTCTAAAACTTCTTTAATACCTTTATAAGATCCACTGTTACCCCTTGACCCACTCTCGCCACTACCGGCTTTACCCTGAGAACCATCAGCGGAACTCAAATCAGCTTCGACCACTGAATTTCCCAAAGAATTGTCCGTATTATCAATAGACGTAGAAACCAGAGCACCCATATCAATTATATTACTACTTTTTTTAACAATTTTTTCAAGAAAAGTAGAAAATAACTTTAAATCTTCTAAATCGGCTTTTGATTGCAATAAAATAGTACGCAATTTCGTGGCTATCATATTAGGGTTTGCCTTTATATCAAGTAGCCGTAACTCAGACAAAAAAAATTTAAAAGATTTAACATGCGAATTCATATCATAATAATCCCATTTAAGAAAAACGTCCGGTACATTTATAGACAACATTTGTTCCGCCGGCTTACTCGCACAAACAATTTTTAACTGCCCTTCAATCTTTTTTATAAAAGTTTTTATTTCGGTTGACGTGTCAATAAGCTCAATATAGTCCATTTCCGCAATGTCTACCTCACGCTTAATTTTATTAACAGAAAAATCTATATACTGGCTGTAAATATCCTCATCATTAAATTCATTCAGAAACGCCAATTTTAATGGCTCTACAGCGTGCTCAGATTTTAAGTGTTCTAAATCTGATGAAATTTTGTCAATCAACAAATCACCTACACGACCCCCTGATAAAAGTTTTTTGCTTGCCGCTTTTAAAATGCAATTCTCTAATGCCAAAATATTCTTTTCATCACGACCACCCCCCAGACCTAATACGGGTAAACCCATGTCACCAGAAAAATGCAATGATGTTTTGTTATTTTCAAGATCGGCTTCTATAGTGCTTTCAATACTATTATAAAGATAAAGGAGAGCTTCGTCCAAATTTTTTTTTGCCTCTTCAAGCGCAAATTTACCATATCTTAATTTATTCTCGTATTCGAGTAAATCAATTTTATGACGATCCCAAGTAAAATTGTCAAAATATGTTTCAGAAACCTTTAACCGACCAATCTCTTCTCTATGTTCAACAAAACGTGTATCCGCAAGGGATTTACTAACATCTTTAGCATGGCCTCCGGCTATATCTAATCTATTGTTGATTTTGGATAACTCCTCACTAATTTTAATAATTCGACTTTTAGATCGACAAAGTTCATCTTTAGCTAAATAAAATCTTTCTAAAGACGTTTCACTTATCTTACTCAAATTGTACTTGTTTAAATCACTATTGATAAAATCCAAGGCATTGGTATCAAAATTGTTTTTTAAACCCAAATAACCTAAAAATTCAATATCTTTTTTGCAGAAATTCTCTTTTAATCTATCAAACATAAAAACCGCTTTTTCTAGGTTTTTTTTAGTCGAATTAAAAAAGCACTGGGCAGATTCGAATTTACTGTTAGCCCTACTTAAAATTTCTCCAGCCTCATCTGATCTTAAAAAAGGAACTGCAAGTCTATCACCGAAGAAATTAAATTCCAACTCGGCGCTTCTTGCCTGGACATTGGGAGTAACTAAATCCTCTGAACTCAAACCAATAGATAATATATAAAATATAGAGGAATCGCCCTCAAATTCTTGCTCCGCCTTTAGCAATCTTGCTTTAAGAATATCTAAGTTTTCCTTGGTTTTTAGCCTTAACTTTTCGTCCCAACCATCAAACCCATCTTTAAGAAGAATATTAGGTCTTTTGAAAGACGAGCTAAACTCAGATAATTCTGTTCTAGCTTTAATGACTTCTGCACTAGATTTGTTAAGTTTAGCCGCAGCTAAATCAACACGAGCAAATTTTAAATCTGATTTAGCGCTATTAAGACGCAAACCCGCCTCGTGCAATTCCCTCTTAGCATTTTCCCACTCTACTTTAAGATCTCCCAAGTCAGCATCTGTGATATATAATTCCTCTTTAGATAAATCAGAATTTAAAGGGATATGAATATTTTGCAAATTTTTTTCTTCCTTGCTACTTTCTATGTAGTCCAACCAATCTTTTAAATTTTTAACGCGCTTTTGAACCAAATCTAAATTTTCTTTAGTCACTTTTGGTACTAATTCAAAATCAGAATATTCATACGACCAATACCATTGGTGACCGACAACTTTTATCGTCAAACTAGGATCAATAACTTCCTCCATCGCATAAAGCAAATTATATGATGGTACACTAATGATCATCAGAATACCTGCTGGTACAATTGTCCAAACAATTTCAAGTAAAGTAGAATGATTAAAGCTTGCGGGCTGCGGATTAACTGATTCATTGAATATGGTTAAAGATTTATAAAGTAACCAACCAACAAAACAAGCAATAAGTAGCATGAAAGTCATTAACAAACCATTAAAAGAAATAATACCCTCCATAATCGGGGTAGCCGGATCTTGAAAACCAACTTGCCACGGGTGTGGTGCGTCCATATACGCGATATTATAAGGTTTAAATACATAAAAAACAAATAATAAATAAATAAGTAAAGTGTTAACTTTTTTTAGTATGCTCATAATACACATATGCTATTAATATCGTCCTATTTATGAAATATCTCTCGGGGTCAAATAATCGACCACCCCCACTTTGTAACCTGGAGTGGTTGTTAAATGATTTAAACTTGTTGAACACCGCTTATTCAAACCAACCATTTTGATAGCATGCAACATTAAAAGTTTTTCCAACCACCCAACAAACAAGCCACCAAAAATAAAAAAAGAAAAATATCCAACAGATACCGTAATACCAATAAATCTAAAATAATCGTCAACTGGAGTAGTCCCAGCCCAGCCTAATAAACAAAAATCTGCAACAAAAAGCCAAAAAACTACGGCATAAACTGGCCGAAAGTTACCACTACGCAACATCGAAGTATTTAACAACGGGTACAAAAATAACATTACGATGGCGCCTCCCATCGCAAGAATACCCCCAACTTTATTTGGTATAACTCTTAAAATAGCATAAAATGGTAAAAAGTACCACTCCGGCACAATATGTGCTGGAGTACTGTAAGGATCTGCCTCTAAATAATTATCCGGTTCACCTAAAGCATTCGGAAAGTAAAAAATAAAAATTGATAAAGAAAAAACTAGCACGAAAAAAGCAACAAGATCTTTTACATAAATATAAGGATAAAAATTAATATTTGCTACTTTCGTTTTTATACCTAGGGGGTTATTCGAGCCATCCTTATGAAGCAAACCTAAATGAACAAAAACCATACCCGTAATTAAAAATGGTAACAAATAATGTAAACTATAAAAACGATTTAACGTTGGATTTCCCACCGTAAAACCGCCCCATATCCACATAACGACTTCTTTTCCTATAACGGGAATAATAGAAAAGAAACTTGTAATAACAGTAGCTCCCCAAAAGCTCATTTGACCCCATGGTAAGACATAACCGATAAAAGCGGTCGCCATCATTAAAACGTAAATAAGAGTACCGGACCACCATAAATGTTGTCGGGGTTCCATATAAGAACCATAATACAAACCTCTAAAGATATGAGCATAAACGAGCATAAAAAAAAAAGATGCCCCATTTGCATGCATGTATCGAATTAACCAACCACTTTTGACATCTCGCATTATGTGTTCTACGCTAGAAAAGGCGTAGTGCGTTTCACTGGCATAATGCATGGCTAAAAAAGCCCCACTAAGTATTTGAATAAGCAGGCAGAAACCCGCAGTCGACCCAAAACTCCAATTATAATTTAAATTCATGGCCGTCGGATAATCAATAATATGAGAATCTACCCAACTAAGTATAGCATTTAAATTCCATCTAGTCATAAAATATCACTATATCTGCTTTTATTAACATGAGACCAAGGGATATGAAAATCAAACGAACGAAATTCTTGCGTCAATTCAATGGGCTCGCAGACGACAACTCTTTGATCTTCATCATAACGCAATTCGAAATAACCGCTCAATGGGAAGTCTTTTCGAAGAGGATGACCTTCAAACCCATAATCAGTCAAAATTCGACGTAAATCCGGATGTCCTGAAAAAAATACACCAAGTAAATCCCAAACCTCACGCTCCCACCAATTTGCTGAAGGATATATCTCGACAATAGAGGGTAGAGGGTTTATCTCATCAGTACAGGTTTTAATTCTAATTCTCGAATTGGATCTAAGATTCAAAAGCTCATAGACAACCTCAAAACGTTCTTCTCTATCTGGATAATCAACACCAGAAATTGACGTCAGTAAATGAAAATTACTATTGCTATGATGATGTAAAAATGTTAATGCGGCCAACAAATATTTTTTAGACACATTAATAACAATCTCATGTCCAAACACCTCAAATGTTTGAACAGGCAAAAGTCGTGTAAGACTATTCGCGTATATAATCAAGGAGTTCAACATTATCTAAAAAATTATCATTTCAAACAAAACCAATACCACTACCTTGATAATTATTCGGGATAACCACATAAAGGCATATTAACAAAATAATCTCTTATGGGAATTGAACCCATATTTCCGCCGTGAAAAAGCAACGTCCTCACCATTAGACCAAAGAGACTATAAACTAAAGCACAAAGTAACATAACATTTGGGGCCTAGATCGAATTGAACGATCGACTTTACGCTTATCAGGCGTATACTCTACCCCTGAGTTATAGGCCCTAGAGCTTTATTAAAAGATAAAGCCCTTTATTACAAACAACAGAAGCTTTAATAATTTTTTACTTATAGTTTACCCACTTTTTGATTCAATCGCTGGAAAAGCAATACCCCTACCTTTAACCCAAGGATTAGAATCCTCTATAGGCCCTTCGGTTAATGTCAAATAAACGATATAAAAGAAAAATAATGAAGCCACTGAGGAAAGAATTGACCCAAAAGAAGCAACACTATTCCAACCCGCGTATGAGTCCGGATAATCTGGAATACGACGGGGCATACCGGCTAATCCTAAAAAATGCATAGGAAAAAATGTTAAGTTTACCCCAATAAACATAAGCCAAAAATGAATTTGCCCTAAAACTTCCGGATAACCCAAACCCGTCATTTTTCCAACCCAAAAATAAAAAGCACCAAACATCGTAAAAGCAGCTCCCATACTTAAAACGTAATGAAAATGTGCAACAACATAATAGGTATCGTGAAGAGCAATATCTACACCGGAATTAGCCAAAACGACACCAGTCAACCCCCCGATAGTAAACAAAAAAAGGAAACCTATAGAGAATAACATTGGTGTTTTAAGGCGTATGGAACCTCCCCACATGGTAGCTATCCAACTAAAAATTTTAATACCTGTGGGAACAGCAATTATCATAGTAGCCGCAGTAAAATAAGCTCGCGTATCAATATCTAAGCCAACTGTAAACATATGATGAGCCCAAACAATAAAACCCAAAATACCAATAGACAACATCGCGTAAACCATGCCCAAATAACCAAAAACGGGCTTTCTTGAAAAAGTAGCCAAAATATGACTAACGATACCAAATCCGGGTAAAATTAAAATATACACCTCGGGATGTCCGAAAAACCAAAACAAATGCTGATAAAGCACGGGGTCACCACCACCCGCCGGATCAAAAAATGTTGTATTAAAATTACGATCCGTCAACAGCATAGTAATACCTCCGGCCAAAACCGGAAGGGATAATAGAAGTAAAAATGCTGTTATTAGCACAGACCAAACAAATAAAGGTAAACGATGCATACCCATACCCGGAGCACGCATATTAAATATGGTTGTTATAAAGTTAATGGCACCTAAAATAGAAGCGGCACCCGATAAATGTAAACTAAAAATAGCTAAATCCACTGATGGCCCCGAGTGCGCCTGGATACCACTTAAGGGTGGATAAACAGTCCAGCCTGTACCGGCCCCAGCTTCCACTAATGAGGATGCTAAAAGAAGAATTAAAGATGGCGGCAACAACCAAAAACTTATATTATTCATACGAGGAAACGCCATATCAGGAGCACCTATCATTAAAGGAACAAACCAATTGCCGAAACCCCCTATAAGCACAGGCATAACCATAAAGAAAATCATCAAAAAAGCATGCGCCGTAACAATAACATTATACAATTGGTAATTTCCCCCCAAAAACGTGTTCCCCGGGCTTGCAAGCTGCAACCTTATAAGAACAGACATCGCTGTACCTAAAACACCCGAAAAAGCCCCAAATATTAAATATAAAGTACCAATATCTTTGTGATTTGTAGAAAAAAACCACCTAGTAAAGAAACCACTCAATGCCGAGTTAGAAACCAATGGAATAAAGCTTTGCCATGACGGTTTTGATTCTTGAGTAAAAGACATTTTTTTTTAAATCATTAATCCTATAGCTATTTTATAGATCAATAAATAGAACAAATTAGGACTCAACATAAAAAATATAACGGTCCATCCAATGGTAACCACACAAAAAGCAGCAGCTTTTGTCAATGGTACGAAATAAAACCAATTTTCTGCTTTCTCAAAATAAAAAATTTTTATTAATCTAATATAATAAAAAGCCGAAACAACACTAGTTAAAACTGCAAATATAGCGACAAGATAATAAGACGAATCGATAACACTAACAAAAATATTAAGTTTCGCAAAAAAACCACCCAAAGGGGGAACTCCTGCCAAAGAAAAAATCATAAGGGCAATTCCCAGACCAAAAACTGGATTAGACCGCACTAACCCAATTACATCCGAAAAGGTTAAAAAGCTATTATCAGATGTCAAATCTAAGTGGAGAACATAAATCCATAAAAAAAGAGCAGTTAACATGTAAATTAGAAGATAAAATAAAACACTTTGAATACCCTCAACGCTCCCGGACGCTAAACCTAAACACAAAAACCCGACATGCGCAACACTACTAAATGCGAGAAGTCTTTTAATTTTAGTTTCACCTAAACCACACACACAACCAATAAAAAGGCTGAAAAGACCGCACAAGCAAAAAAAATCTTCCCAGAACACAGGAAATAAACACCAAAAACTTGTGTAAACCAAGCGCAATACAACGACAAATATAGCAAGCTTAGGAACAGATGCAAAAATAAGGCTAACAGTCGTAGGAGCTCCTTCATACACATCGGCTATCCACATGTGGTAAGGGGCGGCACCTAATTTAAATAAGAGCGCTGAAATTAAACAAATCAAACCCAAATAGAATAACGGAGAACACCCCGCAAGATTTTCCGTTAACAAACTAAGAGACCCTAAATTAGTAGTACCCATAGAAAAATAAATTAATGATGCACCAAACAAAAAAAAAACTGAAGCGACCGAACCTAAAATAAAATATTTCAACCCAGCCTCAGCAGAAAAATATGAATTTTTCTTCCAAGTGGCTAAAACATAAAAAATAAGTGACATAAACTCCATATTTAAATAAATAGAAAGAAGATCATACGAGGAAATTAGCAACCACAAGCTTAAGCAAATGCTGATAATAAAAAAAAAGAACTCAAAAGCCCGCAATCGAACCGAAAACATATAGGCCTCACTTACAGAGACACAGACTAACAAACCTAAAACAACAAATAATTTTAACCATATTGACAAATGATCCGTAATAAAAATTGAATTCCATAACGTTTGGGATTCAATAGGATTATTAACAACCAAAAAAGCACTTATAAATAAAATTATTGAAGTTAACCGAATCATGCTCGGTGTTAAATAGGTATAAAGTGCCGCCGCGGACAAGCCCAAAAAACTTCCATGCATAAGAACAACTAAAATAGAAATTGCAAGAAAAAGCTCTGGCAAAAAGGCAATGGTGTCATTTTGAAAGAATAAAGAGAATTTCATGACTTACATCTTATAGGATTTGAACCTATGACCCACGATTTAGAAGACCGTTGCTCTATCCGCTGAGCTAAAAATGCTTTTATAATTTAGGCTTTATTATTGCTAGAATCAAATATTAGGGCTAATGAAGAACGATAGCATCATTTATATAAATACAACTTAAAATGGTAAACACATAAGCTTGGATTAAGGCAACGGCCAACTCGAGGCCAAAAAGAATAATCAAAACTAACAGCGGAACCACATGTGCTATTAGCAGTAACCCCCCACTCCCCATCATAGCCCAAGCAAAACCAGCAATTACTTTTAGTAAAGTGTGACCTGCCATCATATTGGCAAAAAGACGAACGGCTAAACTAAGAGGTTTAAATATATAGGAAACTATTTCTATTGGAACTAATAGGAATGCTAACGGTAACGATGTACCTCCTGGAAGAAATAAACTCAACATGTGAAACCCATGCGTTGAAGCACATATAAGAACTACCCCTATAAATACACCAAGGGCTAAAACCATTGTCTGAATCAAATGACTTGTTATGGTAAATGAGTAAGGCACAAGACCCGACACATTAGATATCAAAATAAAACTAAAGATCATAAAAATAAACGGGAAATATTTTTGACCATGTGGACCAATACTATCCCATATTAAACCCGCGGTAGTTAAATAGAGCCCCTCTAAAAGTAATTGCCAACGACTGGGAAAACAACTTAAACCAAAAACAGAAAGACAATAGTAAACAAACAAGATAAAACCTAAACTAAAAATCGTTGTAATCATTGCGTTGGTTATCGATAAGTCAAATAAACCAATACCTAAATTAAAAAATGGGAGTATTTGAAATTGTTCTAAAGGACTAAAAAACATAGGTAATGATAATATAAAAATATGACACTAAACTTTATACTTTATCTAAGTGTGTATCTATTTTAGGGTCATCTAGGGTCATGTAAAAAAAACAAGAGGTTACAAATAAAAATTTACACTATTACGTTAAACCCCCACCAATAAATAGTCAAAAAAAGAAATAACCAAACAACATCAACAAAATGCCAATACCAAGCCGCAGCTTCGAACCCAAAATGTCTTTGACGACTAAAATGGTCAAAATATAACCGAAAACTACAAACAGATAAAAAGATAGTGCCGATGATCACATGAAAACCATGAAAACCTGTAGCCATAAAGAAAACAGAACCATAAACGCTATCGGACATGGCAAAAGGTGCATTCACATACTCGAACCCCTGCAATCCAGTAAAAACAACTGCAAATATTATTGTAATGAACAAACTTAATAGAGCCTCCCTTTTAAAACCACCAACGATAGCATGATGAGACCACGTAACACTTGCACCAGAAGATAGTAAAATAATAGTATTTAAAAGAGGTAATCCCCAAGGACTAATTGCCTCTATGCCAGCCGGGGGCCAAACCCCCCCGATATTAAAAACAGGAGACAAAGAAGAGGTGAAAAAAGCCCAAAAAAAGGCAAAAAAAAACATAACCTCCGAAACAATGAAAAGAATCATCCCCATGCGCAAACCCTGTTGAACCGCAGCAGTATGCTGGCCCTCAAATGAAGCTTCACGAATCACATCCCTCCACCATGTAAACATCACGTATAGAATAGTAATTAAACCTAAACACAATAACTGCCCCCCACCATCATAATTATGCATATATAGAACTCCACCAAAAGTCGAACTTAAACCACCTAAAGCGGCCACAAAAGGCCATGGGCTTGGATCAACCAAATGAAATGGATGTCGTTGAACCTTCTTAGCTTGCTCTTTCATATTACTAAATTTAAGAAGGGGATAGGATTCGAACCTACGATGGTAAAACCAACAGATTTACAATCTGACACTATCAACCCCTCAGTCACCCCTTCGAATACAACATTTATTTAAAACCCATAACCTTTGTTCGTAATTTTTTACGGCGTCTTTTAATAGGACGACAACCGTTATGCGCTGTTCTTGTTGTTAAGACAATAGAATGAATATCTATGCTCAACTTACTAAAACTTCGAACAACACCGAATCGACCTTTGTTTGTTCCTGCAATATGAATAATAATTTTTTTATACCCCAAAGAATTTATTTTGTTACCAAATAGTTTACCTAACAATAGCCCCCGTGTATACAAATTTACCCTTTCGTTAAATTCATTCTTATAATCAGGAACTCTTAAAGAGCAACTTGTTTTAATAGCATTACTTTCACAATCAACCAACGTGCAAAAAATATTCCGTTTAGTACACCTTAAATAAACGGATCCCAATTTATTAGTTCGTGTATTATCATTTAAATACCTAACAATCAAAACATTTTTGACCATCTTTTGCCTAAAATCACTAACTGACTTAAATTTAAACAACTTTTCGCCAAAATATCGGTTATTAATTAACATTTATATTAAAATGAATTCTTTTTTTTGCGTTAGTATGGGTGCGCTGGCCTCTTACGGGTAAACCCCTTTTATGCCGTAAACCCCGATAAGTCATTATCGCGTATAATCTACGTATTTTGTCATTTTGAAAGCGACGAAGATCAGCGCCCACTAGGAGAGACCTATTCTCGACCAAACTTTCTAAAAGTTGACTTTTCTCTGAAGTCACGTGAATACCCCGCGCATCATCACCAAAACCCGCTTTTTGACATAATATTCCGGATTCTGCTAAACCAATACCATAAATATGAGACACTGACTGAACCAAAATTTTATTGTCCGGAGTTGGAGTACCGATAATAAAAGGCATAACTGATTATCCTAACAATTGAAATATAGTATGACAAAAAAGCGATTTCTTGAAAGACCACTTAAATCCCAAGTAAAAATCCGCAAAACATTAAGCGGACGCAATAATAGAGGTCGGATAACCTCATGGCATAGAGGAGGTTGTCACAAACGCTTATATCGAAAAATAGATTTTAAACGAAAATACACACAAGGGATTGTTGTTGGATTAGAATATGATCCAAATAGATCCGCCCACTTAGCCCGTATTTTTAATCCCGACACTAAAAAACAAAATTATATACTTGCGACAACAAACCTACAAAAAGGAGACGTTGTAAGATCAAATTCAATCCATTATGGATTAAATAATGCACATAGCAGACCTTTGGACCGTATACTTACGGGAACCCCAATACACAATATAAGCCTACACCCAGGAGAAAACGGCAAACTACTACGCGCATCTGGTTCCTACGGGCGCGTATTAAAAAAAACAAAAAAGTTGGCACAGATACGTTTGAAATCAGGACAATATCGCTGGTTTGATATTAAAGCACAAGCGACTAGCGGCATTATTGGTAACACCGAGCATCGTTTCATTAAATTAAAAAAGGCAGGGCGAGCAAGATGGTTGGGGCACCGACCCGTTGTTCGTGGTGTCGCCATGAATCCCATAGACCACCCACATGGTGGCGGCGAAGGAAAAACATCGGGAGGCAGGCCATCTGTAACTCCTTGGGGTAAACCCACAAAAGGTGCAACAACACGAAGATTAAAAAAAAATGTCAAGATCTAACTGGAAAACACCCTTCATAGACAAAAGTCTTTTAACAAATTTTAGCAAAAAAAAGAAAAAAAAAATTACCTGGTCTCGACGCTCCACTATTTACCCCGTCTGTGTCGGATTAAAACTGTCAATTCATAATGGGAAAAATATGGTCAATCGCAAAATAAAACCTGAAATGGTAGGTCACAAGTTAGGTGAATTTGCACCGACTCGAAAATATCTAACAGAAAAAAAATAAAATGGCACAAAAAGCCCATCCAACCACATTACGACCCGGAAACACCTTTTATCAAGGTTACACTCATTGGAACGAACCGCGATTTTACTACATATTATCTAAACTACGGCACTTTATCGAATCCTGCTGCCTAGGTACCACACATTACCTTCATGACATTCAAATTAATAGACACACGGCGGCAACAATAATAGTTGTTGACCTAATACACCCGCATATGCGCTCAAAAAGGCGCATTAAATCAAGACGTTACAAAGAAAATAAATTAAAAATAAAAAAAAAGTCATGGACTTTAGTCGCTTCTAGATTACAAACAGCTACAAAACTAATTCAAGTATTTACTGGAACAAAAAAGATAATACTAAAAGTTAATAGATTAAAAACATATACAAGATCGGTACCGAAACCCGTAAGAAGAGAAATTGCTTACTACACCAAAAGTTTTCATAACGCCAAATATAACTACGCGAGGTATGGTATACAGTTGATGTCACTAATGCTAAAAAATAAAGCAAACATAACTTGCTTATGCAGATTTATCGAACAAAACGTCTGTTCTAGACAAAAACGAAAAAGACATTACGAATTTCTTCGATACCTCAAACAAGGGTTACAATCGTTGCAAAAATATAAAAAGATTAACGGTTTAAAAATTCAAATAAAAGGGAGATTTACACATAAAGCAAAAGGACGAAGTCGGACTTGGAAATACCAAATAGGCCAAATGCCTCTTAGTCAATTAAACACCTTAATTAATGCAGAATATAAACAAACTCAAACCGGATATGGTAGTGTCGGGTTAAAAGCCTGGACTTGTAAAGATTCCCCCTATGTTGTTACAACCTAAAAAAACAAAATATAAAAAATATTTTAAACCAAGATCATTGCCTAGAATTACAACTAAAACACAAAAACTAAATGAACAAAGTTGTTTCGCCATAATTTCATTAGAATCCGGATATATCAATGTTCAACAACTAGAGGCGGCACGACAAAACATTAGACGCAAAATTAAAAGAGAAGGAAAACTAGAAATTGTTCTACTAGCGGATAAAGCTGTAAGCAATAAGCCGACATCTGCCCGAATGGGAAAGGGGAAGGGCAAGGTAAATCACTGGGTAGCACCCATTTTAGCCGGAAAACCTATATTCTTACTATACGGAATCGACAAAGAACAAGGATTCCCCGCATTAAAGGCCGGCGCCAACAAATTGCCCCTAAAAATTAAAATACAAAACATTTAAATCATGCCTACTGCTAGGAAAAAATATTTAAGAAAAAAACGATTATTTTTGTCAAAACAAACAACCTTTGCTCTTCTAAATACTAGCAATTTAAAAACATCTAAAATTAAAAAAATAAAGATGTCTTTGAGGAGGGGTAGAATATATTTCGTACCACTTTATTTGACACCCCCAAAGATTGCAGAAGGTTGTCCCGTATTAATCGCTGTGTATGACAGTCTAAAAGATATGCAAAAGAATATAACCAGTTTAACTACACAAATGGATTGCCTGGCTTTATCAATAAAAAAAAAATGGTACTCCATAAAGTATCTTAAAAAATATAACATATTAAGTTTAGAAAAAAAAGCTCTGGCTCTTCTTTTGCTAAAACTATCTCAATTAAAAAAATAAAATTCTTTTTGTCATATACGTCTAAAGCGAAAGAAGGGATTTGAACCCTCGACTTTAAACTTGGCAAGCTTACGCTCTACCTATTGAGCTACTTCCGCGACATCCCTTTAATACATAAAGATCAAGGAACAAAACAAAGTTGCAAACCATTTCCTAAAAATAACATATCTTCTTTAGTATTTGTACCAAAAAAAACTTGACATTTAAAACCAGTTAAAGTTTCAAAATACGGAAATAACGGAATTAATTCTTCAAAGGCAAAAACATCTTTTAAAACAAAACAATACACACTGTGGTGTGACGGTAATTTTAAACCCTCAAATTGACGAATGCGAGGTAAAACATTAAACATAAATTTAAATAAAAACTTATATAATTGCAAACCTCTAAGCGTTACTTTGCAACCAACACGATGTATTTTACCTTTTTTATGTCTTTTCACTTTAGTTTTTTCTGAAGAGATATAGGGTCTCTGCCCAGTTATTATTTTAAGGGCAGATAAAGAAGAAACAACTGAACTATTATTTACACCAGGAGTTCCTAAATATAAACATATCTTTTCAGGGATAGGTAGCATACTCGAAGTAGCGATATTACTGCAAAGAATGAAATCCCGCTGAACTACATTAAAATAATGATTTTGATATAGATGCATTTTATTATAGTGTTTTTCTTGCCATAGCAACTAGTTTGGCCCATTTTAAACCTCGAAGTCTGGTGGGTATTGTTCCAGAAATTCGAGTCCCTAACGGCTTTTCTTGCAAATTTATAAGGGCCACAGAATTGCAGCCGAAGCTAGAACCAACCCCACTTTTCGCTCGATGTAATTTTCGTGTTTGGACAATAACCCCTTGATGAACTTCTGATTTATTCATCTTTAAACGGACACGACGACCGTATCGTGGTCGCAAAGCCTTAACAGACACTAACACGATATCCCCAACACCTGCTGAACTTTTGCCCTTTTTAATTTTAATACATTTAACAAGTTTAGCTCCTGAATTGTCCACAACCTTTAGAAGAGTTTGCGCTTGAATCATGCCCGATGCTTCCAGCCGGATTTGAACCAGCATGTCAAAAGACAAAAGATTTTGAATCTGCCGTGTCTACCAATTTCACCATGGAAGCATAAAATTTATGATTTTAACAATGAGGCTTGATCTATACGAATACTCCCTCGCACCCTGAAATATACTAAAATAATAGCTAAACCTATAGATGACTCACAAGCGGCCACTATAAGAATAAATATTGCAAAAATTTGACCTATAAGATCAGAAAGACAAACAGAAAATATTATAAAATTTAAACTTACTGAAAGAAGAGCCAATTCTAATGACATTAAAACAACAACAATATTTGTGCGGTTTAAAACGACACCCCCCACACCAATAACAAACAATAACGCGGATAAAAAAAAAAAATGAATAAAATCCATATTTAAATATTAATGAGATATTAATGGGGAAATCGGCAGGGAGCCCAAATGAACTCTACGTTTATTCGAGTCTGCTAATTTATTTAAGCTATACCTTTGAGTAACGACCTCTCCCCTGCCTAAAGAAGCTTCCAATATCTCTTGACTTAAATTATCCCAAAAAGGTCTTGTTGCAGGTCGTCTTCGACTTGCGGCTAAAAGGGCCCTCATTCCTGAATTCAATCCCCTAACGGGTGATATCGAGTAGGGTAAATAGACGCTATACGCATTAACTGCGCGACGTTTTTTTGCTCTAGGCTTAAGACGAATACCTATGTCACGTCTTGCCTCAAAAACCCCAAAATAAAAAATATGCAAAGCACGACCTGGGTATTTTTCATCCAACATTTGGAAAGCCCTATTCAAAACCTTTTCCGCTTTAGAGCGCTTACCATTTTTCATTAAAAGATTAATCATTTTACCCACAAGAGGGTCTTTTTTAATACCCAAAAAATTAAAAGTTTCCTTTAATTTAACATTTAAAAATGTTTTGTCTTGTCTTCCTAATTGACTATGTATTGCTTCTAACATACTTTATCTGGTTTCTTTGTTCCGTATTTAGACCTAGCCGTTTTACGACCGGATAACCCCCCCAAATCTAACTTGTTACGAACTAAGCGATATTTTACCCCGGGTAAATCAGGAATTCTGCCCCCTCTAATTAAAACTTGAGAATGCTCTTGCAATCGATGAATTTGACCAGGAATATAAGCCGTTAATCGTATTTTGTTAGATAAGCGCACTTTAACAACCTTGCGACGAGCTGAATTTGGTTTTTTGGGAGAACAAACGAATACTTTTAAACACACACCCTTTTTTTGGGGGCAACCCCTTAAACCAACACTTTTTTTTTTTTTTTTTTTAGTGCCGTTGCTTTTTTTAAACCATTGAATAATATTTGGTCTAGACATTATTACCAGAGAGGGGACTTGAACCCCTACCCCACAAAAGACTGGAACCTAAACCCAGCGTGTCTACCACTTCCACCACCCTGGCTTGTGGAGTCGTAGGACTCGAACCTACGATCCCCGCACCAAAAACGGGCGCCTTACCTACTTGGCTAGACTCCAGACGACCATTATAATTTAAATCCCAGTCAGTCCGGCAGGAATTGAACCTGCAATACTAGCTTCATGAGAACTATGTTTTTCCTATTAAACTACGAACCGCCAACAACCCAATAGCTATTTAAAACCCAAAATTTAATTATTAGATTTTTTAGATCCTCTTATTTTTTCTTTAACACTTTTGGCCAATTTGGGCAAATCAGCAAAAAAAAGAAGTCCAACGCAAAATACAAATAGAAATTGTAAAAGACTTATTTTCATCCGTTTGTGCAACATATTATTAAATAAACCAACCTCATATATAAATAACAGAAAGAGGGGGATTTGAACCCCCAACCGTTGGCTTTGGAAACCAAAGTTCTACCAATTAAACTATCTTTCTTCAATTTACAGGTTTAATAATGAAAAACTTTCAATTCACTATACACTACACACAAGAGTTAAATTACCGCTTATTACACACAACTTTTGGAACAACCATATTTTTTTTTACAATATATACCTACAAACAAAGTTTGGTATTTATACTTCTACCAACAGGACTTTCTCATTTTATAACTACAGGAGTCACTGAAATATTTTTTGCCTATATACAAATTTGCACTAGTATAAGTACAAATTTGTGTATTACAATACTGCTAACACAATTTTTCTTATTTTTCAGGCCTGGCCTTTATATATATGAGGCCAATGCATGCCTTACCATATTAATAACAACAATCTTTTTCAATATATTTCTATACACTAGCGGATTTCCCTTAATAATTCAAACCTTTTGGAAAACATTTTACACATACTCCACCGTTTTTATGCCTATTCATTTGACTTTTGAACCAAAATTCAATGACTACATTACACATTTAAAACAATTTAACACTATATTAACTTATAGTATACCCGCATTTATTCTACTAGGATTTATCGAAAGCAACACCTCGGCATCGCCGTGGATAAAACATAGAGGAGTTATTTACATAACATCATTAGTAGTTGCTGCTTTTGTAACACCCCCCGATATAATAAGTCAATTACTTATAGGCTTGCCTTTAATCTTTATATATGAAACTCAAGTATTGTATAAAACTTTTAAAGATTTATATATAAAAAAATTACTAATTTGGCAACCAGTTAAAACTCAAAAGTATGCCCACAGAAAGAATAAAAAGAGCTAGAGCCAGCGGCAAAAAGCATTTCCAACCCAAGCGCATTAACTGATCATAACGATATCTGGGAAGAATAGCCCGCATAACTACAAACAAAATAACAAAAAAACAAATTTTTAAACCAAACCATATACCGTCCGAAAAGACACCAATACCGAATGGAGACAACCACCCCCCTAAAAAACAAATAGAAGTGACACCCCCCATGACCAGCATATTAGCGTATTCGCCTAGAAAAAAAAGAGCAAATCCCATTGCCGAATACTCGACATTATACCCCGATACTAACTCTGCTTCGGCTTCCGGCAAATCAAAAGGATGCCTGTTTGTTTCAGCAAGACAACCAATAAAAAACATGACACCTACCGGTAATAGGGGGAAAACCAACCAGATGTCCCTTTGCGCTATAACAATTTCAGTTAAATTTAATGTACCGACACACAAGCAAACATTTATTAACCCAATACCCATAGATATTTCATAAGAAACCATTTGAGCGGCAGAACGTAGAGCCCCTAAAAAAGCATACTTAGAATTACTGGACCAACCAGAAATCAATACTCCGTAAACACCCAAAGAAGATATTGCCAAAAAATATAAGACCCCCAATTGTGGATCAGAAATAACATTACCATAACTAAAAGGAATGACAGCCCAACTAATAAGGCTTAAAATGAAAGTAATCAGCGGGGCTAATACAAAAAGAACAATATTTGCATTTGTAGGCAAAACGGTTTCTTTAACAAAAAGTTTAAGACCATCGGCTAACGGTTGAAGAAGTCCCAAATATCCGATAACATTTGGGCCTTTACGCCTTTGAATACCTGCCATAATTTTACGTTCTGCTAAAGTAAAATAAGCAACTGCAATAAGTAAAGGAAGAACAAGATCAATAATATTTAGTAAAATAGTTAAAAAAGTAAGCCACATTCTAGATTAATTAAAAAGTTATAACGTATCATAAACAAAATAATTTTAAAATTTATTAATACCCCTGTTTATAAAACCACAGGGCTTCATCAATATTAGCCCTAAAAGGATATATAATAGGCGTTTTAATATCTGATACCAAAACAAAACTTAAATTGGAATAATCTGTGTGAATCCAACTTGGAGTTGGCTGAAGATGCAACTCAAACTTAAACCTGTGTGTTAACCGCCACCGCTCCAACCGCATACGAAAAGATCTAAAAGGCTTGTAACGAAATAAAAGACGAGATCGTATAGAAAATCGTTTCGTCGGACAAAACTCAACAAAATCTCCTTTTTGTAAAATAAAATTGTTATTTTTCATATACTTCCCGTTAACTAATACTTTATTATGTTGAATCGCTTGGCGACTGTAAAAAATGGAATGGAAAAAACCCAATCGGTACAAAGTAACGTCTAAACGCCCCTCTAGAATACCCAAAAGTCGTTGAATAGGTGCTTTTGATTTAAATAATATAACACAAATTTTTTTTAAACTATTGTGACTTAAATCCCCATAAAATCGTCTTAAACACAATAAGATAGATAGTGTATTTCGATAACCCCATCGATTATACTTAAACGTTTGATTTGGCCGAGAATGGGGTTGTACAAAACTATAATCATGACATAACGTGTGAGGCATGTGTCTACGCGCGGACTTCTCTTTAGACCTTTTCGCTAAAGGGCGCCTACGACGCCTGCGCCCCCCAAGCACACCCATGATTAAATCCCACTTAGGGCGCAAAAAAGTTTTTTCTTTACATAATAAATCACCCCAAATATCAGTCCTGGCCCAAAGACAGGATTTATACCTTGGTTTAAATCGCATAATTGTAAGATTTACGCCGACTTCTTTCTCCAAGAAAGCCTGGTATTTTTCTCTCACACTTTAATTTCTTTTTACCACGACGACATATTACGGACACCGCATTAAAAAACCAATAAGATAATAAAATATCCTCTATATTTAAATTAAAAAGGTAGGACATTCTACTTGCCGTCGAACCCCCGACACCAGCAACTAACAAGCACTCCCGATGAGACTCCACTAAATTTTCTTTCATAATATCGCAAAGAAAAACCAAATTCGCTTTTTTAAATTTTGACAAAACTCCTCTTTTCCATGTCACGCCAGTTATACTGATGTTTTTATCAAATCCTTTTGCAATTAAGGGCAAGCTGTTAATAAAAAGTATATCAGCCTCGCTATCTATCATCATTTCTAAAACTTCCAAGGTGGCACGAATACCATATAAACTTTTTTCCAAATTATACAAATAATACAAATTACGCTTGCCTAAAAGATAAGATTGCATCGTTTTTGATACTTTTACATCATCATTTTTAAAACGGGGCACTAAATAGCCATAAGAACCCACAAAAAATGAAAGAATATCTCCATTTTTTGTTATATGCATTAATTTTTTTTACCCTCCTTGCAAGTAACGATTTCGTTTACATAAACTACCCCGGCACCCTTATAAGAATCTGGAAAGCGATATGCTCGTATGCTCGTTGTAAAATTCTGCAAAAGTCCCAAATTGGCAGACGTTAGGGACAATGTTTTTTTATTAAATCTTACAGACACGCCCGCGGGAATATCAATAGAAATACTATGACTAAAGCCTAGAGCAAATATAAGTTTTTCGTTAAACTTATAAACTTTATACCCGATACCCCTAAGAATCAATTCCACGCTGTAACCCAAAACAACACCCAAAACAGCTTGAGTAAAAATAGAACTATAATATGGCGTCAAATAAGGTAAAAAAACAATCACATTCCCCTTGCGGTATATCTTACTGACGCAATCAAAATCAACGACGCCACAGGGTCCTAAAACATAAACTTTCCCATTGTTGCTTAAACAATTAACACCTATTGGCAATCTATAAACAGGAGCCATCATGAGACATATCCCAAAATTTCACCCCCGTCCCCTTTGCGTATAGCACTCTCAGCAGTCATAATACCTTTTGGTGTAGACACAATTAAAACACCAAAATCCTGAGATAACCTACAAAGATCTAATGAAGATAGATAAAGACGATCCCGCGGTCTAGAAACAATAGTCAAACGACAACATATTGGAGATCCTTCGTAATATCGCAACAATACTCTAATTAATCCATTTTTTTTAGTATAACCGCGGATTAAATTCTCTTTCCACAAAAGATCCAAAATTTTTACGCAAAAACTAACTTCTTTAAATGATGTTGAGAAATGATAAACAGCAAGGCTATTACGTAATTTATTAAAAAATTTTGAAAGCATTAATGTTGTTTGGGATTGGGGTTGAACCAACGACCTAAGGATTTTCAGTCCTTTACTCTACCTGCTGAGCTACCCAAACGGCAAACACACCAACCAAAACTTGCTATAACTAATTCTCCCCAAATTGGATTCGAACCAACAACACTATGGTTAACAGCCATATGCTCTACCAATTGAGCTATTGAAGAAAGCTTGAGAGGGATTTGAACCCTCATTTTTGGGTTTGCAACCCACTGCATTAGCCCATTATACTATCTAGCCCTAACGGCGAATAAGGGGACTTGAACCCCCGTCGTCCAAAGCCACAATCTGGCACTCTAACCAACTGAGTTATATCCGCCACACCAACCCTACGACTTATCGGACTTGAACCGATACTCTTTAGATAGAAACAGATTTTAAGTCTGACGTGTATACCAATTTCACCAAAGTCGCTATAAATCTAACGGAGAAGGGATTCGAACCCCCGGCGTTTGGGATATGATTCCAATGTTCTAACCGCTGAACTACACCGCTAAATTGACTATGGAGTTTTCTCTCAAGTATTATTTTTAATCGCTACTGGAGATATACAGACTACAGAGCAAATAGAATCAAAAAAGCCATCATCAGAGCAAATAGAGCAATAGCTTCTGTTAAAGCAAACCCCAAAATTGCAATTCTAAACAACTCATCTCTCAGAGACGGATTACGCGCAGTACCCAAAACAAGAGCACCAAAAACGGTTCCAATACCCACACCTGCTCCAGCTAGACCAATAGTAGCTAGACCAGCACCCAAAAGTTTAGCGGCTTGAACTAACATTTTTAAAAAGTTTTATATTATAACACAACAACGGACTACTTACAATAAATAATTTAAACAAAAGCCATGAAAAACTTGGGATCAGAGAGGATCGAACTCACGACTTCATGCTTGTAAGGCACATACTCTACCACTGAGTTATGCTCCCAGAATATAGGCGTGTTGGGACTTGAACCCAAGACCCTCGGATTAAAAGTCCACTACTCTAACCATCTGAGTTACACACCCCCCCTACAATTAAATACTTCCTCTTATACTATAGGTAAACTACTTTTACAAAAAAAAAATACGGACATAATTCTACTTTATTTTTTATGGAAAGGTAATCCTAGAGCACACACGCCGGCGGTTGCCCTTGTCTCTTTAATTGGCCCTAGGATTAGTACAGGTCAGCTTAAAACCTCACGGCTCTTATACCCCCCGCCTATCAAAGTGATTAATTTCCACCCCTACTGAAAACTTGACTTGAGGTAAGTTTCTCGCCTAACGGTCGATTATCTCTTCTCGATGTAGCTACCCGGCGCTGCCCTTAAAAGAACAACCGGAACACCAGGGATCGAGTTTTCCTGGTCCTCTCGTACTAAGGTATAGTCCTCGCAATTTTCAAACACCCACAGAAGATAGGGACCAAACTGTCTCACGACGTTCTAAACCCAACTCACGTACCACTTTCGTCGGCGAACAACCGAACCCTTGGAACCCTTTCCAGCTCCAGGATGTGATGAGTCGACATCGAGGTGCCAAACGAACCCGTCGATAGGAGCTCTAGAGGATCATTAGCCTGTTATCCCCGGCGTACCTTTTATCCATTGCGCGACAACCTTTCCACAAAGAATTACCGGATCACTATGGCCGACTTACGTCTCTGATCGAAATGTTTTTCTTACAGTCAAGCAGGCTTTTACCATTACGCTCGATTTACCTTTAGGGGTAATGAGCCTACCTTTGCGTACCTCCGCTACTCTTTAGGAGGCGACCGCCCCAGTCAAACTACCCAGCAACCACTGTCCGCGAGTTAGTAAATCAACAAATTTTTGGGTGGTATTTCACTAACACTTATATAATCTCCGTAGAAATTAAATTACAAGCTCCCACCTATTCTACACTAAAATCTTTGAGTCACAATAGTTGCTTATAGTAAAGGTGCACGGGGTCTTTCCGTCTAGCTGTAGGATGGTCGCATCTTCACGACCTTTGTAATTTCACTGAGACCCCGTTGGAGACAGCGGGGAAGTCGTTACACCATTCATGCGGGTCGGAACTTACCCGACAAGGAATTTCGCTACCTTAGGACCGTCATAGTTACAGCCGCCGTTTACCGGGGTTTGATACCAATGCGTAAACACCGGGTCTTTACCTACCGGCACCGGGCAGGTGTCAGTCCCTATACAACCTCTTACGAGTTAGCAGAGACCTGTGTTTTTAATAAACAGTCGCTACCCCCAATTTTGTGCCAAAAAGTAGAGCTTTCGCTCTACTTTTTACTCCTTATTCCGAAGTTACAGAGTCATTTTGCCGAGTTCCTTCAACGGGGTTATCTCAAGGCCTTAGTGTTCTCAACCCGTCTACCTGTGGCGGTTTAAGGTACGGTTTAAAAAAGAGCCTTTTTCTTGGAAAAAATAATTTACCTTCAAATATATTAAAAATAAAGTGAATTTTTCGTCAGTAACTTATCACAGCATAATCTTACCCATCACTACAAGCCTTGGCTTGACCGCTTAGGGACCGCTTTTTCTAGAAGTACACACTTCTGCCGACCAAGTTTTACTTTAGATCGGAAACCTTAGACTTACAGCCACAACGTTTTTCGTTGTTTTGTGCTACTCATGCAAGTATTCTCATTTCCGATATCTTCACAATAGTTTACACTACAGCTTTTACAACCTACGGAATGTTCTGCTACCACAAAATATGATATCAATATTATTTTGTTTGAAGTTTCGGTAATAACTTTAAGCCCTCAAAATTTGTGGGCTTTATGCTCTAAGTCAGTGAGCTATTACGCTGTCTTAAAAGAATGGCTGCTTCCAAGCCTACCTCCTGACGGTCTCCGAGCATAAATAACCTTTGTCACTGAAGCTATATCTTGGACCTTAACTAACAATCTGGGCTGTTTCCCTTTCGAACATGAATCTTAGCACACATGTTCTGTCTGCCCTAAAAATAGAGTCCGTATTCGAAGTTTGCCAAAGCTCGGTAAAGCAAACACCCCCCTTACTTACACAGTGCTCTACCCCGGACTATTTTAATAGAACGCTCTACTTAAATAGATTTCGCAGAAATCCAGCTATCACCGGCTTTGATTGGCCTTTCACCCCTAAACTCAAGTCATCCCAGTATTTTGCCACATACACGGGTTCGGCCCTCAAAAAAATGTTACCAATATAATGTCAGCCTGCTCAAGTTTAGATCAACCGGTTTCGGGTCTTTAACAAAGGACTATGAGTCGCCATTTAAGACTCGAGTTATCTTCGCCTAAACTTTACTTAAGCTTGCCCTTTATTAAAATTCACTTGCCCATTATACAAAAGGTATGCCGTTGCTTTTAAAAGCGCCGACTCAAATGCGGAGTTTCAGGATCTATCCACTGTCGCGACTTCTTTTTCACCTTTCCCTCACGGTACTTGTTCACTATCGGAAAGAAAAATAACCTCAGGCTTTGAGGGTGGTCCCCCAAAAATCGAACAAGGTAAACTTGCCTCGTTCTACTATTTAAATTAGAAATTTAAAAACTACAGGACTATAACCTTCTACGGTAAAAATGTTTTTTTGTTTTTAAATTTCTAATTTAGCCAAACACCACTTTCGCTCACCACTACTTATGGCTTCTCGGTTGATTTAACAAACAGGGTACTGAGATGTTTCACTTCCCCATATTACTGCGTTAACAGCAAGCTTTACAGCTTTAGTTTTCTATATTAGGTTGGTTGGTGTCACAGTCTATCTCGACCAACACTCTCGTAATTATTTACGCCTATATTTTTCCTCCAAGGCATTCACTCCGCACTAAACATTTTATAAA